ATATTCTTATCCGCCGATCTTTTTAATTCTGGAATCAGACCCGCTATTAATGTAGGGATTTCTGTCTCGAGAGTAGGATCTGCCGCTCAAATTAAAGCTATGAAACAGGTAGCTGGAAAATTAAAATTGGAATTGGCTCAATTCACTGAATTAGAAGCCTTTGCCCAATTTTCTTCTGATCTCGAGAAAGCTACTCAGAATCAATTGGCAAGAGGTCAACGATTGCGTGAGTTACTAAAACAATCCCAATCAGACCCTCTCACAGTGGAAGAACAGGTAATGACCATTTATACCGGAACAAATGGTTATCTGGATGGATTAGAAATCGGACAAGTAAGAAAATTTCTCGTTAAGTTACGCACTTACTTAAAAACGAACAAACCTCAGTTCCAAGAAATTATATCCTCTACCAAGACATTAACCACTGAAGCAGAAAGCTTGTTGAAAGAAGGTATTCAAGAACAACTGGAACGTTTTCTACTTCAAGAGAAAGTATAAAAAAAGAAAACGCCATTTCTTTTTTTAGATTCAATCAATCAATCTTTTTATTTAATTAAATTTTGAATATTATATATAATATAAATAGAAGTATATAACTAATTATATGTTTAATATTCAATTTTAAAGCATTCATAATTTATTCTATATTCTTTCTTTGATTTTTTATAATATAAAATATAAATAGAATAAAAAAATATTATATATAAATATCAATTATATATATATATTGCTATTGCGTCCAATAGGATTTGAACCTATATTAAAGGTTTAGAAGACCTATGTCCTATCCATTAGACGATGGACGCTTTTTTACTGTAAAGTAAAAAAAAAAAGAATGTGCGAAATCTTTTTAGCAATTGTGTAGTGAAGTAAATTCAATACACAATTGCTATTAGACAATTCTAATAGATAAAATTGTCTATAATAAAAGGGGAAGGGGGCAATTTCAAATTTCGAGCGGGTAGCGGGAATCGAACCCGCATCGTTAGCTTGGAAGGCTAAGGGTTTTAGTCGACGTCGATTGCTAATTTTTATATTTTTAACGTCTCTAATTCAAAACCGAACATGAAACTTTGGTTTCATTCGGCTCCTTTATGATGGATGGATAAATTCCCAAATAAAAAAAGACGGGAACGAAATCAAAATAAAAATTCGACCCATAACATCTATGTTAGCTTTTTTCCGTCTGGGTGCTTTCACAGAAAATTTTGCTTTCTAGATGATCCTTCTAGAAGATAGAAAAGGATAACTCAAACAATCTTTCTAGTTACTTCGTTCTTTATTTCTATTTAACGGAATCCGTAGGAAAAGTCTTTTGTTTCCACCGAGCTAAAACAATATAATATGTCGATGTCTTTAGTAAACCAAAGTTCTCGTTTAATAGCTGTTTTGCTTCAATTTTATTCTATACCAAACAATGAATAGAACTGAAGATTTAGTTACGATTAGAAAGCAACTTTTCTAGCTTTATCCATGGATCCTCTTGTTATACTTATTTTATTGAATTTGAAACAGTCATCCAATTCCAAAATTATGTTTCGTAATTTCATAATCCAAACTTACAATTGATTAGAGTCTTTGGATACAAATTACGAGAATCGATAATCTTCCTTGAATTTGTCATTGAAAGGTAAAGGACTAAATCCTTTTAAGAAAGAAAGTTTTTGATCGGAAGATGAATCAAACCGAGAGACCCTTTAACTATTAAAGGGATTAAAGGAACGAATCACACTTTTACCACTAAACTATACCCGCTACAATGCAATTATTGCATATAAATGGACCTTTTGTCGAACAAAGTAATCGGGTGTGTAATCAAAAATATGAAAAAAAAAATGATAAAATTCTAGCGTTGACTTAATAAAATTAGTAAAAGCAGATTCCATTTTTTTTTAAGATCCTTTTTGTCTCAAATTCCATAGTATGAGTCTTTTAACTTTAAACAAAAAAAGGCCCGGCTGGGGACTTACCAGGCCAGGCTATTAAAATAAAAAATATCTTTTACTTGTGTTTGGACTAGAAAAAAAGATTCTCTATTTTTATTATTGTGGTTTTCTTTCTTTATCTTTAAAGTCCGAGCCTTTTCTTTATCTAATCTTTATCTAAATTTTTTATGTAAATAGCATTACTGAATCAAGTTCTATAAAAAAGTTATATACATAGTAATATATATTATATATAAATAGATGATAAATTATAAATAGATGATAAATCTATTTTATAATAAAATATATAAAATGAAAAAAATATATATAATATAAAGAATAATAATATAAAGAAGAATCTATAAAAAAAGAAAGCTTTTTCAGAATAAAGTGGAGAAGGTTTTTTCAAGCCCTTTTTTTCTAATGGAACCTATCCCCTTTCGATTAGGATTAGGAGAGATGGCTGAGTGGACTAAAGCGTTGGATTGCTAATCCATTGTATGAGTTAATCGTACCGAGGGTTCGAATCCCTCTCTTTCCCTTTCTCCTTTTGATGATGTGTAATAGATAAAATACTAATAAAATTCGAGCATTTCCACTAATTACATAAAAAAAAAAAAAACCTTTCTTTTTTATTCTTCACGTCCCGGATTACGTCCTGGATCATTAGATAGGAATCCAAATATGAAGAGAGAAACAAAGAATATAACTACAGTGTATACAAAAAGTTTGAGAGTAAGCATTACACAATCTCCAAGATCTTACTTAAAAAAAAAAGAGAATAGATTCTCTATTTTTATACCAAATCTCTCATTTTGATACCAAAAAACCACTTCATTTCTTTTTTATAGAAAAAAGGGTTTAATAAAGGCATTTTTAATAAGATAATAGTCGAGTCTTTCATATTCAAACGGATTCGCATACCAACATCTAGATTTTTTTTAGCTCGAATCTAATTAGGTTCTTCCATTTAGGGAAAAGAGGATAAAATTTAGGAAATAGAATGATCCAGATTTAGTATGGTTACCCAAAAAATGCAATCTTTGAACTGAGATTTCATCCATACGCCAGGATTTTTTTACTTGTTGTAAGAATCAAAAGCGTGCATTTTTCTAAGACAGTATTAAGAATTTCATCGAAAACTTACAGCTGCTTGCCAAACAAAGGCTAAGAGAAGAAAGAAAAGAGGTATTACGGGCATAACATCCACGATTGGATTCAAAAAGGCGTAGGCCTCCGGCAATTTGGCGACTAAAAAAGTGCTTGAAAAAAGGGCAGAATTAAAACAAATAAAGATCAAATTAAATATATTAAGCATAACAAAAATTGGTGTTCTTGTGGATAATTGAATTTTGATTGAGTTATTAATATATTTTTTATAAAAGGAAAAAATAAAGAAAGATAGTCTAAAAAGACTTTGTTGAACTTACTCAATCAAAAATCCTTTCATTCTCTTATGAGAATGAAAGAAATAATATTTTCATACAATATCTTAATTGAATTCTATGTAATGATCAATAAAGTAAGTTTGATTTGCTATCTACACGTGTCAAAACTATAGCACCAATGTAATCTATATTTCATTTGGGCTTAAATTGAATTGACGAACAACCAATAGCAATATTACTCTTTTAGTAGTCTTGAATAAAAATAGAAATGGGGCGTAGCCAAGCGGTAAGGCAACGGGTTTTGGTCCCGCTATTCGGAGGTTCGAATCCTTCCGTCCCAGAGTACAGTCATTACGGAATAAATCTTTTATTGCCTTTGTACAACATCTTTCTCTTTCTGTTTAAAAATCCAATATATTTTTATTCCAATTTCTCTTGTACATATATACAATCTAATATGGGATTAATTTGAATTCTTACTGAACCTTTTCCGCGTAAATTCACTATTCCATTCATAGAGAAAGAAAAGTATAGATTACGATATACTGACTGAACTATGACTATTCATGATTCCATAATAGAATCGATTACACAAACTAGAGGAATGTTATGGTAAAACATCGTTTAAAACGATGTGGTAGAAAGCAACGTGCGACTTGAATTGAAGGACATGATCTGCTGTGGATTTTTTGATCCGCCACTTTTTATATAGGAATATAGGTGCTCTTGGCTCGACATTTTGTGTTCTATTTTACTAGAGTCCTATACTTTTTTTGAATTTGAATAGAAAAAAGAGTCTAAGAAGGAGCTCGAGGAGAATAGAAAGGTTTTATTCCTTTCGCAGGGGTAAGGATCTAGGGTTAGTGCGAATCAATAAGTTGGAACAACTTCGTAAGTCTTTTTTTTATTAAAAAAAAGCTCCTTCAAGCAATTTTACAATGGAAAAGTCAATTTTCTTCAAATTTTAACATTCTTTGAATAAAAAGTATATCAAGCATTTGTATGATTCTTTGATATAAAGAGAAGAAATCATAAACAAAATAAGGGGCTTGTTGCTGCCCTTTTTTAATAAAACTATTCAAGATCACCGAAGTCATGTCTAAACCCAAAGATTAAAAGTAAAGAATCCTGAAACAAGGAAATTCGGTTTTCAATTGTTTGAACAACTAGATCAGAATGAAGAATCCAAATTGATTCTAAAAAATGAGACAAACAAAAAAGGGGATTAGAGATTACTCAAAAAAAAGAGTACTTAAGGATTCTCTGTTGAGATATTTGAGAGTTATTTAACTTGAGTTACGAGAGTACGGATCTTACGAATGCTTTTTATGGAAAAAACGATTTAGGGTTTCAATACTGGCTAATTTTTTTATTAATCTATTTAATATTTGTTTTTTATACAGAGAGTTAACTTCTACTCATTGAATTTTGAATTTTGTTTTCTCGAGCCGTACGAGGCCAAAGCCTCTGATATGTTTCTAGGGGGGGTATTATTCATATACATCGATCCCAATGAGCCGTTTATCGAATCGTTGCAATTGATGTTCGATCCCGAAGAGAAGGGAGAGATCTTCGTAAAGTGGGTTTTTATGATCCGATAACAAATCAAACTTATTTAAATCTTTCTGCTATTCTCGATTTCCTTAAAAAAGGCGCTCAACCAACAAGAACAGTTCATGATATTTCAAAAAAGGCGGGGATTTTTACGTAATTAAGTCTTAATAAAACAAAATGGAATTAATGACACATAAAAAAGAGGATGTGAAAGACTCGTATATAGCTTGGTATCAAATTTTATCTACTCTTTTCTTTCCTCCTCTTTCGCGTCCATCATTTTTTTTTATTTGGTTTATTATTAGTATTCATACTGTTTATTATTAGTATTCATACTTTTATTATTAGTATTCATACTAAGGTACGAATACTAAAAAAAACCTGCTAACAACTAGTATGTTTTAGAATCATAAACAAATTTATGAAAAGAATTTTTGATCTCTAGAAATTCTAATTTTTGTATAAATAGAAAAAATATTGTATATAACAAAAAGTTTATATAAAAAATAGTGTATATAAAAAAATAAATACATTCTGAATAAAACAAATATATATATATTATATGAAGAATTTATTCATTATTCATAAAAAAGGGTCAAAAAAAGTCTAAAAATGTTTGATATTACCCTAACTGACTTAAGTTGCATTGATTGTATGAACTAACAAAGCAAGGCGTGAAGCTTTTTTTATTTTTTTTCTATTCTTTTCGCTATATTAAAAATTCACAATCATATTGACAAGAGTGTATCGACCAAATATAATTATCTCATAGATAAATGTATCTATTTATCCCTAACGCATACATGACTGGATTGAGCCTTTTTTTTATTCTGGTTGTATCTACATATTTGCAGTACTTTTTTTTTTTGGGGGGGGGTTGCTAACTCAACGGTAGAGTACTCGGCTTTTAAGTGCGACTAGCATCTTTTACACATTTGTATGAAGAAAAGGATTCGTCCAGATATGCGGTAGAGTTTGTAAGACCACGACTGATCCTGAAAGGAATGAATGGAAAAAATAGCATGTCGTATCAAGGGAGAATTCAGATAAAAAATTTTTTCTTTACTGATTGATAAAACCTTATTTTGGTGTCGAAAAAAAAAAAAGAATTCCAATTTGGGTCAAGTTAATAAATATAAATGGATGGATAAAAAACTACTTTTCCTGATTCCAGGAAAAAAAAAAAAGAAACGAGCTTCCATTCTTAATTTGAAAAATTACCCGGTCTAATTAAATGTTAAAAATAGATTAGTGCCTAATACGGGTATGGGAAGGAATTTTTTTCTTGCATGTTATTATAAATTTTTTCATGAGTCCTAATTATTTTTTCCCTAGCCCATTTGGGTTAGGTTGTAGATGGATGTGTAAAAGAAGCAGTATATTGATAACAATATATTTCCAAAATCAAAAGAGCGATTAGGTTCAAAAAATAAAGGATTTCTAATCATCTTGTTTTGTTATTCTATAATATAACGAACAGAAACCTATTAAAGATAGAGAATCCGGTTAGCAGTCTACCTGTTTATGAGGTATCTATTGCTTTTGTAGTCTAATACCTCATTTTGACTGTATCGCACTATGTGTCATTTCAGAACTCAAAAAAAAGACTTTACTTTTAGTTCAAACCAAACTTCAATCCAAATGGATAAATTTCAAGGATATTTCGAGTTCGACGGGGCTCGGCAACAGAGTTTTCTATATCCACTTTTTTTTCGGGAGTATATTTATGTACTTGCTTATGATCGTGCTTTAAATAGATTAAATAGAAATCGATCCATTTTCTTGGAAAATGCGGATTCTGACAAAAAATATAGTTCACTAATTGTGAAACGCTTAATTTTGAGAATGTATGAACAGAATCGTTTGATTATTTCCACTAAGGATTTGAACAAAAACCCCTTTTTGGGGCATACCAATCTTTTCTATTCTCAAATGATATCTGTTTTATTTGCAGTGATTGTAGAAATTCCATTTTCCCTAAGATTAGGATCCTCTTTCGCAGGAACCAAATTAACAAAATCTTATAATTTACAATCAATTCATTCAATATTTCCTTTTTTAGAAGACAAATTATCACATTTTAATTATGTGTTAGATGTCCTAATACCTTACCCTATCCATCTAGAAATCTTGGTTCAAACCCTACGTTACCGGGTAAAAGATGCCTCTTCTTTGCATTTTTTTCGGTTCTGTCTATACGAGTATTGTAATTGTAAGAATTTTGATATAAAAAAAAAATCAAGTTTGAATCCAAGATTTTTCTTATTCTTATATAATTCTCATGTATATGAATACGAATCCATCTTTTTTTTTCTACGCAATCGGTCTTCTCATTTACGATCGACATCTTATGAAGTCCTTTTTGAGCGAATTTTATTCTATGGAAAAATACAACATTTTGTAAAAGTCTTTGTTAATAATTTTCCGGCGATCCTAGGGTTGCTCAAGGATCCTTTCATACATTATGTTAGATATCACGGAAAATGCATTCTGGCAACAAAGGATACGCCGCTTCTGATGAATAAATGGAAATATTATTTTGTTAATTTATGGCAATGTTATTTTTCCGTATGGTTTCAATCACAAAAGGTAAATATAAATAAATTATCGAAAGATAATTTAGAGTTTCTGGG